AAAAATGAATATTTCTGTGAGATTCCAGGTATTCTATAGTTCCTTCCGCGCCAATTGCCAATTCTTGGTCATTGAGATTCATGAGAGATTGGGATTAATATTTAGGGATAGATATTACCTCTCTTTTTCTCCTCTTTCAAATAAATTGAAATGATTGAAGTTTTTCTATTTGGAATCGTCTTAGGTCTAATTCCTATTACTTTGGCTGGATTATTCGTAACTGCATATTTACAATACAGACGCGGTGATCAGTTGGACCTTTGATTGAGTAACATCTTTTTTTTTTGATTGACCTCCTCCTTAATCTGCAGGGGGTCAAATTCAGGTTGCAGTTCAAGTTAGTGAAGTTGTTTTATTGTGATTCGACATTAAAAGAACAGAATCACGCTCTGTAGGATTTGAACCTACGACATCGGGTTTTGGAGACCCACGTTCTACCGAACTGAACTAAGAGCGCTTTCTTATGACAGCAGATACGACTGTCAAGAAAAGGATTCTTTTAGTACCCCCAATACATTTTGCATGCATTGCATATAGTATCATAAAATAAAAGATTATGTCCAATTTTCATCGATCTCAATTGACCCCTCGTTACTGGCCATAGGAAAAATAATAGGTAGGGATGACAGGATTTGAACCCGTGACATTTTGTACCCAAAACAAACGCGCTACCAAGCTGCGCTACATCCCTTTTAATTGTTGTACAGTGTCATTGTAGAGAATCCCTGTCTTGTTTTCCACATCGTTATTTCCTCTATCTATATACAATTTCTCTTGCCATTTCTTCTTTTTGGTCTCATATCTCATATAATAAAAGAATTATATACATATGAAACCTAACGTATAAAAGAATTAATATTTATCGGTAATGCTCAGGAAGAGGGGGTCATCTTTTTCTGTTTTAGGTACAAGTGGATCTCATCTACCGGATCATTGTACATATCCATTTTAGTTAGGGATTCCGCGTACAAATACAAGTGATCTTTAACTACATATGCATCTGATCATATATGTATTCCAATAAAGAAGGAGGATTTTCAATGCGAGATATAAAAACATATCTCTCCGTGGCACCTGTGCTAACTACTCTATGGTTTGGGTCTTTAGCAGGTCTATTGATAGAGATCAATCGTTTATTCCCAGATGCGTTGGTATTCCCCTTTTTTTCATTCTAGTTACTGATATGGGAATGGATGAATGAAGAAGATTAGAGATACAATAAATTCTCTGTGACCAACCCCCCCCCCCCTTTTTTTTTCAGTTCTTTAGGATAGGAAGGAAAGAGAAAGAATAAAAGTGGATTGAACCTCAGTCAAACTCGGGTTCAGGATAGAATTAATAGAGGTAGAACAGAAATAGAAATGGGGGTCTAGGGCAGGCTGTTCGAGATCATATAAGATAGTAAATGAAATGCTGGGATTAGGAATAATGAATAGTTAGAAATAATTGTATTACTTATGATTTTATTACTTTATTGATTGCAACGAAATCTTTCATAATTGGATTTCGAGTTAGCAACCTATTTTCTATTTATTTTTCGTTCCTTTCTTCTTCTTCGGTTCGGATCGAAAATAGAAGAATTGAGTGAATCCAAAGGAGGTTCATGGCCAAGGGTAAAGATGTCAGAGGAATAGTTATTTTGCAATGTACCAGTTGTGTCCGAAATGATTTCAATAAAGAATCGCGAGGCACTTCCAGATATATTACTCAAAAGAATCGACACAATACACCTAGTCGATTGGAATTGAGAAAATTCTGTCCTTATTGTTACAAGCATACGATTCATGGGGAGATAAAGAAATAGATCGAACGGAACACGTGTACCATCCTTCCAAGGAACAGGAAGAAATTAAAATTATATATATATAAACAAATCAAGTCCTATTTCGGTCGGATCCGAAATGAATGAAGAAATGGGATTTTAGAGATAAGGAATAAACCATGGATAAATCCAAGCGACTCTTTCGTAAATCCAAGCGATCTTTTCGTAGGCGTTTGCCCCCAATTGGATCGGGGGATCGAATTGATTATAGAAACATGAGTTTAATTAGTCAATTTATTAGTGAACAGGGAAAAATATTATCTAGACGAGTGAATAGATTGACCTTGAAACAACAACGATTAATTACTATTGCTATAAAACAAGCTCGTATTTTATCTTCGTTACCTTTTCTTAATAATGAGAAACAATTTGAGAAAACCGAGTCGATCCCTAGAACTACTGGTCCTAGAACCAGAAATAAATAGGCCTACTCCTCAATTGAATCAAAACAACTCTAATTGGAATTCAAAATCAGATTGATTGATGTTTTGTTCGAAAAAGCTGAGAGATTTGATTGTTGCGTCGTAATAGAATAAAAAAAAGAATGGGGGAAGAAGAAATCTGTTTTTTTTTGAAACGTGTTCGTTCATTCCTACTACTTATCTTATCATATTAATTTCTACTCTACCTTCCCGGAGGTCATTCTCCGGGGAACTCCGTTTAAATCATTCCGGTGAATTCCTTCCAATCTCCTTATTTGATGATCTCATTGGAAATCATGTAAAGACAATTCCTATTTGATATAGCTATTTGTGCAGGTATTTTACGATTAAGAAGCAACTGCCTCTTGTACAGATCATGTATTAATCGACTATAACTATAGGATACCCTATTCTCACGAGTTACTGCATTTATCCGAGTGATCCACAAACGACGAAAATCTCTCTTTCGCCTGCCTCTATCCCGATGAGTGGACACCAAGGCTCTCATTTTCTGTTGAGTAGTAGTTCGAGTAAGTCTTGAATGGGCCCCTCGAAAGGTTGATGCAAATAAACGAATTTTTGTTCGACGTCTCCGAGCTATATATCCTCGTCTAACTCTGGTCATTGAATCAAATTAAACTTTGATGAATAACTAATCGATTTCTTTTCTTTCAGTCATTCTTTTCCCCTCTCCTGATTTATTAATAACAAAACGGATTCTTCCGATGTATAAAATAAAAATTCCAATGGCTTTTGCTACTATGACCTTCCCAACCACGATTTTTTATTTCTTCCAGGCATTTATTTCACCTCAAAATAAGAAATTTTACCGATATTTGGTATAAAATAGGTATAAAATAAATAGGTAGTAAATGTAAATGGATAAATAAATAAATAGTGGCTTCCATCGTTTCTATGGTTACTTCTTAAACGGTGAGGCCCTCTCTATACACCGGAGCCCCTTCCCTCATTTAATCAATGTTATTGGTAACTTGTACAGTTCACACTCTTTGGCTCTACCCATGAATTATCCAGTAATAGGTCTTTTCACAATGAGATCTATTCATACAGTGACGGCATTTAATTATGAAGGTTGGCTAGGTAGCTGACCCTGTTAGTCCGTTCTTGCAAGAGTAGGAGCATAATATTTCTGCTTCTTAAATACCATTTCCCCCGCTTAATGGATAACCATTTGCTACCAATGGAGAATTGCTTTTCATCTCAAATCGAGGTGATTGGATTTGCACCAATGGAAACCATAAATTCCATACACAATAGAGGTATATGATAGATCTTTATTTTTAGATAGTGAATGGAGTTCTTCCATTCTATCCCATTCATTGGTACTGGTCATTGAGACTGGAAAAATCGTCTCATTTGTTCTAGCTCATGATCTGAACGAGTCGCACATACACCCTAGTACATGTTCCTCGACGCTGAGGACATCCTCGAAGAGCTGGGGATTTCGTGACATTTCTGATTGGCTGTCTTGTGTTTCTAATAAGTTGTTTAATAGTTGGCATGCTGAATCGTATACAGAATGGGCTGGTTTAGATCGATCCTAACCGGATGATTATGAATTACTTCCATTTACTATTTTATTTTACCCGGGTAAGAAGATAAAAGATCAAATCACGGTTCATTCGAATTATGATTCGAAATGGAATCACGGATTTATGCGAAATCCCCGGTATTTTCGACCGCTACAAGATCAACAATGCCATGAGCTTGGGCTTCTGCTGCTGACATAAAAACATCTCTTTCCATGTCTTCGGATACAACCCATAAAGGATTGCCCGTTCTTTGTACATAAACCCTTGTGAGGATTTCGCGGAGTTTCAGTAGTTCTTCCGCTTCCAGGATAAATTCTCCTGTGGGTGCCTCATAAAAAGAACTAGCAGGTTGGTGGATCATAACCCTGATGATATAACATAATAAACGATTCCTCTATCTCGCATGATCGGGCGAAAGGAAGGTATAAAGAATAACAAACAAGAAGAAAAAGATAGAATTGAACAACCGTACAGGCATCTTTTGTGCATTGCATACGGCTCTGCAATGGAATTTCTTTTTCCCTTCCATCAAAGAAAGAGACAAATAGAATCCATCAGACCCAGATCGTTGAATGATCCATTTACCATCCTTCCTTTCGTAGGAGTCAAAAAATACTATGATGGTTCCGTTGCTTTATATATTTATCTCGTCTGAGATTCAGCAATCCCAAAGTTTCTTTTTGATCTGATCAAATAAGGAAAAAAGAATCTTTTTTTTTTCATACTCTTTCATAACATAAATATCGGAAAGAGACTTCTGGTGTGGAAGCAAAAAGGTTTGTGACGCTGAAATGGAACCCCGATACATAAGATCAAATCGGAAATAACCTTTGTTTCATACTACTATCTCGATACATAATCTCATGTTATGAAAAAACGAGAATGGTTTGCTCATATCGAACTCGAAGTGCCATGCTATTATTACTTATTATTTATATTCCATATGGCGAAGGCATAGTCTTCTTTTTCTCTCAAATAAAAAACTCATTGGCGCCAAGCGTGAGGGAATGCTAGACGTTTGGTAATTTCTCCTCCGACCAGGATGAAAGATCCCATTGAAGCGGCTAATCCCATGCATATTGTATGCACATCTGGTGGCACAAATTGCATAGTATCATAAATAGATATTCCTGGTATTACCCATCCGCCGGGAGAGTTTATAAACAAATAAAGATCCCTGGTATCATCCTCTATGCTGAGATATACCATGAGACCAACAAGTTGATTCGAGATCTCGCTATCAACCTCTTGGCCTAAAAAAAGTAATCTTTCTCGATAAAGTCGGTTGATTAGGACAAAGTTGTATCCTTTAGGAACCGTACACGCACCTTTGGATGCATACGGTTCAAAAAATAAAAATTGCGAAACAAAAAAAGAATCAATGTGTCGATTCCAGCCCTTTTCTCTTTTCGTAGCAGGGTTTTTCCTAACGAAGGGGCTTTTTCTTCCATTTTTCAAGAAACATGAGTTTTGACTTGACTTGCTTCCCTAGAATTCACTGAACTTATCGAACTAACCTCTCATTGATGTATTGTTTCATCGAGATCCAAATCACGATGTAATTTTCTTGTTCCTGAATGGGCCTCTTCAATTCTTTTAGGTTTATGCTCTACTCCGGGTAAAGATCTGCCCGAATTCTATTTGCACATATAGGACAAATAATCTCAGTACCACTTCTTTTTGCTACGACTTCTTTTTTTTTTTTCAATTCGTTTCATGTCTTCCGCCCAATATATGATGTATTCATCATATTACTCCATTGATTGGCAGTATGAGATCACTCATATGGTATAAAGGAATCATTTATGATACGAGTGGTAATCATACATAGATTACCAATTTGGTATTTTCTGAACGGAGCCTGTATACTTCATTTTATTGGTCCAAGCCAACCATAAATTCTTCTAATTGATAATATGGATCCCCCAATAAATTGATCTAATTGCACTTCACGCTCCGAATTATTGATGGTTCAATCAATCTTTCTTGGGCGAAAGAGAGGATATCTCCATCGGGGGAGAGAACGGGGAAATCCCATATGACCCAATATGTCTGACAAGTCGCACTATACGTCAACCCAAACTGCATCTTCCTCTCCAGGACTCCGAAAAGGTACTTTTGGAACACCAATGGGCATTAAATTAAAGAAAAAGAGGTTAAGTACTATACTTCACTTTGATGTGGAAACGTAACAACGGGTTTATTGTCTTCATAATATTGCCGTTTATCGTATTTTATCCATAGATTCGAAGGTTCATGGAGGAAGACAGAATGAATAAAGAAAAATTCTTACGAATGGATCGTTTGAATGATGAACAAGTATCTATGCATTCGCTCACAAAAAATGGGACCAGCCCCCATTGCGTATTGGTACTTATTGGGTATAGAATAGATCTGCTTCTCTTTGTTCCTACGAACAGAATTGTTCAATTATTACCAACGGAACGAAATAAATATTAACCCTTGCTTCGGGATAATCCACTGAAAAGGTGAGGTCCATAGCATAGTCTTTTCCAATGCGATAAAGTTACATAGTGTCTATTTTTTCTTTGATAAAGGGGTATTTCCATGGGTTTACCTTGGTATCGTGTTCATACCGTCGTATTGAATGATCCCGGTCGGTTGCTTTCTGTCCATATAATGCATACAGCTCTAGTTTCTGGTTGGGCCGGTTCGATGGCTTTATACGAATTAGCAGTTTTTGATCCCTCTGACCCCGTTCTTGATCCAATGTGGAGACAAGGTATGTTCGTTATCCCTTTCATGACTCGTTTAGGAATAAACAATTCATGGGGTGGTTGGAGTATCACAGGAGGAACTATAACGAATCCGGGTATTTGGAGTTACGAAGGTGTGGCCGGGGCACATATTGTGTTTTCTGGCTTGTGCTTCTTAGCAGCTATCTGGCATTGGGTGTATTGGGACCTAGAAATATTCTGTGATGAACGTACGGGAAAACCCTCTTTGGATTTGCCCAAGATCTTTGGAATTCATTTATTTCTCTCAGGGGTGGCTTGCTTTGGGTTTGGCGCATTTCATGTAACAGGCTTGTATGGTCCTGGAATATGGGTGTCCGATCCTTATGGCCTAACCGGAAAAGTACAATCTGTAAATCCAGCGTGGGGCGCGGAAGGTTTTGATCCTTTTGTTCCGGGAGGAATAGCCTCTCATCATATTGCAGCGGGGACATTGGGCATATTAGCGGGTCTATTCCATCTTAGTGTCCGCCCGCCCCAACGTCTATACAAAGGATTACGTATGGGCAATATTGAAACGGTCCTTTCCAGTAGTATCGCTGCTGTCTTTTTTGCAGCTTTCGTTGTTGCTGGAACTATGTGGTATGGTTCAGCAACTACCCCGATCGAATTATTTGGTCCCACTCGTTATCAGTGGGATCAGGGATACTTCCAGCAAGAAATATATCGAAGGGTTGGTGCCGGGCTAGCCGAAAATCTGAGTTTGTCGGAAGCTTGGTCTAAAATTCCCGAAAAATTAGCTTTTTATGATTACATCGGTAATAATCCGGCGAAAGGGGGATTATTCAGAGCAGGCTCAATGGATAACGGGGATGGAATAGCTGTTGGATGGTTAGGACACCCCATCTTTAGAGATAAAGAAGGGCATGAGCTTTTTGTACGTCGTATGCCTACTTTTTTTGAAACATTTCCAGTAGTTTTGGTAGACGGAGACGGAATTGTGAGAGCCGATGTTCCTTTTAGAAGGGCAGAATCAAAGTATAGTGTCGAACAGGTAGGTGTAACTGTTGAGTTCTATGGTGGCGAACTCAATGGAGTCAGTTATAGTGATCCCGCTACTGTGAAAAAATATGCTAGACGTGCCCAATTGGGTGAAATTTTTGAATTAGATCGTGCTACTTTGAAATCCGATGGTGTTTTTCGTAGCAGTCCAAGAGGTTGGTTCACTTTTGGACATGCTACGTTTGCTTTGCTCTTCTTTTTCGGACACATTTGGCATGGCGCTAGAACCTTGTTCAGAGATGTTTTTGCTGGTATTGACCCAGATTTGGATGCTCAAGTGGAATTTGGGGCATTCCAAAAACTTGGAGATCCAACTACAAAGAGACAAGTAGTCTGATACAACATTGCTCTGGTATCTTTCGCCTCTATTTGATTTTTTTTTTGATTTGACATAAGGGATTGGAGAAATCTTGATTTTCATCATCGCCTTTTCTTTGACTCTTGCCCTTTCTTTATCTGGGAAATGATCCCAAATGAATAGGTGTGGAAGCTATAATTGTAAACCACGATCGAATCTATGGAAGCATTGGTTTATACATTCCTGTTAGTCTCGACTTTAGGGATCATTTTTTTCGCTATCTTTTTTCGAGATCCGCCTAAGGTTCCGACTAAAAAGATGAAATGATTTTTCATTATCTCAATTGAAGTAATGAGCCCCCCAATATGGGAGGTTCATTATTTCAACTAGTCCCCGTGTTCCTCGAATGGATCTCTTAGTTGTTGAGAGGGTTGCCCAAAAGCGGTATATAAGGCGTACCCAGTAAAGCTTACAAGTGAACCAGATATGGAGATGGCGACTAGGGTTGCTGTTTCCATTATTAGATAATTTCAAGACCACGATCGATCTACGCTACGATAAGATCGTTTATTTACAACGAAATAGTATACAAAGTCAACAGATCTCAACCAATGCAATAGGATTTATGGCTACACAAACCGTTGAGGGTAGTTCTAGATCTGGGCCAAGACGAACTATTACAGGGGATTTATTGAAACCATTGAATTCGGAATATGGTAAAGTGGCTCCTGGATGGGGAACTACCCCCTTCATGGGTGTCGCAATGGCTCTATTTGCGATATTCCTATCTATTATTTTGGAGATTTATAATTCTTCCGTTTTACTGGATGGAATTTCAATGAGTTAGGTCCCATAAGAACCATGAAGTCCTAGCTTTTCAATCCAAAATGAATCACTTAGGACTCGGATTTCTAGGCCATTCTGGTAGTTCGACCGTGGAATTCCGTTGTTTCGGTATTTCCGGAATATGAGTGTGTGACTTGTTATAATTGATCCTATTGATAGTACAGAGAATAGGTCTGTCATCTCGATAGAGATGGTTCTACCTCGTCGGATATTCATTCTAGTATCTGGAGCACGGAATATATGGAATAGATCAATAAATATTTGAACTATGATTCATACCTACTATTCAGACCTCGCGACCGGACTCCAACAAATTTTCAAACAACGAGTCATAAATCGAACGATTTTTCTTCCTTCAGAATTATGCTTATTTTGACCGAAGGACCAACGTTTCTATGGATTTTTAGTCATTCCATCCATTCATTGAATAAGTGATGATCAAATGGTTCTTACTCAGAGAACCTTTGGGCTTAGCTTGGGCGCTTTATTGAATCATCGTGGTTCTAGTATGAATCTGAGGTTTCAATCGATTCATAGGGTCTCCACAAGAGAATTCCTATCAATAGTAAACAAAACATATAGTAAATCCGTATTACGCACAAACAAAAACAACAAATCCAAAATAAAATAAATAGGGGAAGAGAAGATTCAAGAGGCCTGTAACGATCAACATAAAGACGAATGAGCCAACTTGATATTTTGGCATTATCATCACAAAGAAGAGATTCCGGATTTTGGTTCCTTCGCTTCGTATCTTCAGGGACGATTGAATCAAGTGGCTAAGAAGTTTCAAACTTTCTATTACATATCCGTTGCAACCACTATTTGGGTGTTTTTGCTTGAGCCGTACGAGATGAAATTCTCATATACGGTTCTCAGAGGGGGAGTCTCTTTGGTTTACCTATCTCAATAAAGTATATGATTGGTTCGAGGAGCGTCTCGAGATTCAGGCGATTGCAGATGATATAACTAGTAAATATGTTCCTCCTCATGTCAACATATTTTATTGTCTAGGAGGGATCACACTTACTTGTTTTTTAGTACAAGTAGCTACCGGTTTTGCTATGACTTTTTACTATCGTCCGACCGTTACAGAGGCTTTTGCCTCTGTTCAATACATAATGACTGAAGCCAACTTTGGTTGGTTAATCCGATCAGTTCATCGATGGTCAGCAAGTATGATGGTGCTAATGATGATCCTACACGTATTTCGTGTGTATCTCACAGGTGGATTTAAAAAACCTCGCGAATTGACTTGGGTTACAGGTGTGATTTTGGCTGTATTGACTGCATCTTTTGGT